ATTCATAATTAGATTATTTGATAGGTACGAACAATCAAATCAACCCTAACTATAAAAATAGAAAAGAAGGGGCTTTGCGTCACAGCTCAGGTAATAAAGAGAATTTCATTTTATTAGTCTGTTTTTATGTTATTTCGTACTGTCCAATTCCTTTGTTTGTGGGAGCGTTTTCCTACGAGAGGTAATGAATAATTATAGAATGTATTGTTATCTATGCCTAGATCGCAGATAAATGGAAATTTTATTGATAAAACCTTTTCAATTATAGCCAATATCTTATTACGAATAATTCCGACAACTTCAGGAGAAAAGGAGGCATTTACTTACTACAGAGATGGTGCGATTTGATTCTTTTTTTATCATCCAAAGACACACGATTTGGGATAGAAAGACAAAAGATTACTGAAAGAAATCTACACTTGTTGAAGGTGAAGTTTATAAAAAGAGCAATTCCTTCTGTCGTGTATCCTCGAGTAATGCCGCCTCAGATGCTTCAATTGTCGATTGGAGTATTGAGCGAAAGGTTACACCTATAGGTTCTATATTCGAGGTTAATCCTACTTCACTAGTACCAATAGGGGGCATATGGGAAGAAGCACTACACCTAGAAATCAACAACACAAAAACTTTGTTATTTGTTATTTATTAAAGATTAACCCTTCCGCCTTAGCAGGGTTGGGGCTAACAAGAATGGCTGGGACAACAAGCATCCATCTCGTTGGTACTTTGGATACCCGTATAACCGTCGAAGATTGTTGAAGTGACCAATTCCTATAAATTAGGGAGCGTTGAGGACAAAGAAATTGTTGGAGTTACCATTTCATTTCTATCTACTCCTAACACGCTTGATGGTAAGAAAAAATATTTTGCAGAAAGGTTGGCTAGAGATTTCTTGTAAAAACACTAGCCCCGCTCAGTTTATAATGAGAATATTTAAGTCTTATTAAGTTATTATTCTTATTATGTACATAAAGGAGGAGCCGTATGAGATGCAAATTTCACGTACGGTTTTGGAACGGAGATTCGTGGAATCGAACGACGACCGTAACGGATGTCGGCTCAATCCGAAGGAAATTATGCGGAAGCTTTACAGAATTATTATGAAGCTATGCGACTAGAAATAGATCCCTATGATCGAAGTTATATACTCTATAATATAGGACTTATCCACACAAGTAATGGAGAACATACCAAAGCTTTGGAATATTATTTTCGAGCACTAGAACGAAACCCATTCTTACCCCAAGCTTTTAATAATATGGCCGTGATCTGTCATTACGTGCGACTCTCTCTACTATAGAAAGGAAAAGAAAAAAGCATTAATAAAAGGCTTTCTACATATACATCGTCCAAAATAACGATTTTTATCAGCTGTAGCAAAGAAAAAAACTTCATATACAAAGTCAAAATATGAAGAAATAGATATGCCTGGATACTTTATTCTATGGATAAAGAATCTAATTGATAGAGGAAGCACCGTAAAGATCAATTAGCGAGGTTTTGGTCCGATACAATAAGAACTGCTTACTTATATCATTGTCATGATATGAAAAAGTTAGGAATCAACTTATGTAATAGAGTTGATCCACTAGGGAGCAGCGGTGTAGCATCAGATCCCAAAGAGAGTAAGTCTTTTCTTTCTTATGAAGGAAAGTCTTTTTCAAGGATTCTATATAAATTTCTATATGAAATTGAGATAGTTACCTTTCAGAAAATTTTAACTATACAATAGGTAAATAAAAAATACCCATGTTTTATTCTTCGGAAGGTGGGATAAAAGATAAAACGAAAACCAATTAGTAATCAAAATTTGAGTTTAAAACTTATGTAATTAATCTCTTTTAGTTTTTAGTTAACCCGATAAAAAGGAGAGGGGTCTCTGGATCTATGATAAATCTCCTTGAATTAGATATGGTAGATTCAAAGCAAAGGGGATACCAAAAGAATTGACTGCTGAGCCGTATGAGGTAGTAAACTCTCAAGTACGGTTCTAAGGGAAGGAATTGACCCGCCTATTCCGACCGGGGAGAACAGGCCATTCGACAAGGAGATTCTGAAATTGCGGAGGCTTGGTTCGACCAAGCTGCTGAGTATTGGAAACAAGCTATAGCACTTACTCCCGGGAATTATATTGAAGCTCATAATTGGTTGAAGATCACGAGGCGCTTCGAATAATAAGACTCGTTTTTTGTTATAATGAATTGTTTGCTGTCCCTATCAGTCCGATCATTCTTCTTGGACAAATAACTCAATTTCATTATCAACTTTCTAAGATCGTTCTATTTTGGCTGGTATTCCGTAGGGATAAATGAGAAACAGATAGAGTAGAGAAACTAGATATATCTAGTTTCTCTACTCTATCTAGAAAATTGAAAAGAGACCCTCGAATGACTAAATATCGATACTGGTATGTCTCTTAGTAATAAGCACTCGCGTGATTTGGATTTTGAATAGAATAATAGTCATATGTTCTTTGTAAGACATAAAACTTCTAATTAAG